TCGTATATAATGAACTTTTTGTCGAGTAAGACAATGGAACATTTTTAATATATTTTCTTATTTTCATTTAATTAATTTGATATTTCAATTTCTATTTTATTTAATTAGTTATTTTAATTAGTTATTAAGTTAACTATTTATTTCTATTTCAATTGATATATTTCAATTTGTATATTTCAATTTGAAATTATTATTTATATAATTATATAAATAATAATTTCAAAATTAATAAAAAATAGAAAAAAATAATAGAAATTCTAAAAATATATAATTAAATAAATTAAAATTAATATAAATTAAATATAGAATATATTTTTAGAATAGAAAAATAAACAATAATAGAAAAATAGCCAATTTCGAATTATATAGAATTCGAAATATATATTTAATAAATATATAATAAATAGAGAATTTGAGAGAATTCGAATTTCTATTATTATATAATTAAATAAGAAAAAAAGTAATTACGAAATAAAGTAATAAAGAGAGAGGCAAAGCCTTTTTTTTTCAAGCCTTACTTGTTGTATAATGTAATTACTTGCTATGTAATGGAACATAATAATTATCCTTATAATTATTCTTTTTTAATCGGGAGAGATGGCTGAGTGGACTAAAGCGTCGGATTGCTAATCCGTTGTACGAGTTATTCGTACCGAGGGTTCGAATCCCTCTCTTTCCGGTTCCAGTGATGACTTGAATTTTTTTTATCTTTTCTTTCAAATTTCGAAAATCTTTTTGCTTTATTTCTTATTTCAATGTTCTATTTTATTTTCTATTTAATTTCTATTTAAACTATTTAAATAAATTAAAAAATGAATAATTTGAATATTTCATTTATTAATAGTTATTTCTAATTTCGAATTTTTCTTTTTATTGAATATTTCCTTTCTATTTACTATTTCTAGTTAAAAATTGAAATTTCAAATTTCTTTATTTATATTAATATTTCTATGGCAAATTCTATTTAAAATATTAATTTAAAACAAAAATATAGATTCAAATCGAGATCTAGAATAGATAAAGACTGGGTAAAAAGAAATAACATACTAAAAACATTTTAAAATCAAGAAAACCCTTAGAATTTTTATTCTATTCTTCACGTCCAGGATTACGCCTAGGATCATTAGATAAAAACCCAAAGATGAAGAGAGAAACAAAGAATATAACTACTGTGTAAACAAAGAGTTTAAGAGTAAGCATTAGAAAATCTCCACGATCTTTTTTGGTTTGGAAAAAAAAAATAGATTCTCTATTTTTATACCACATTTTCTATTTTAACACCAAGAAATGAAGTGATTTCTAGAAATAGAAATGAATTTTTCGAAATTCATTTGGAATAAGAGTCGAGTCTTTCTTATAATTTTTTTTCATAACTACAATTAGGGCGTTAATAGAATCTGGAATCAAAAAAAAGTTAAGAATGAAAAAAAATGGGGGTGATCAAAAATTCTCGCGTTTATACAATAACTTTAATGTTTCAATTAAGAGCTTAGAGTATAAGACTTATCTGATCTTCTCAATTACTATAATTTTTTTCTCGAATAAATCATGAATTATTTTAGGATAGTATTAAAATCTCATCGAAAACTTACAGCAGCTTGCCAAACAAAGGCTAATAGAAAAAAGAGTAAAGGGATTACTGGCATAACATCTACGATTGGATTCAAAAAAGCGTAGGCTTCAGGCAATTTTGTGAATAAAAAATTGCTTGAATAAAGGGCAGAATTAATAAGACAGATATAAATTAAACTAAAACTATTAAGCATAACAAACATTTTGTTCTTGAAGATAATTGTATTTTGATTGATGACTAAGTTATTAATATGTTATTGATATAAAAATGAATCAAAAAAAAAGTAAGGTAGACGAAGAACCCTTCTTTATTTTTATAAAATTTATTGTGTTATTAAACTCACCCAATCAAAAATCCTTCAATTCTCAATTCTCAAATCAAAAAAGAATAGAGGAAATCATATTTTTATACAATATCTTAGTTGAATTATCTATTATGAGCAATCAATTCAGTTGAATTCTATATCTACACATATGAAAATCCGAACAAGACAGTAATATATTTCCTAGATATTTGGATGGGAATTGACGAAGAACCACTATTAATATTAGTTTTTATTAGTGTTGAATAGAAATATAAATGGGGCGTAGCCAAGTGGTAAGGCAACGGGTTTTGGTCCCGCTATTCGGAGGTTCGAATCCTTCCGTCCCAGATATTCTCTATAATATATCATTCTATATAATCTATCAAATAAAAAAAAAAAAAATGTCTCATCCCTTAATTTAACTTCAGTAACTTGAATTGCACTGCACCATATAAGATAGAATATCAAAAATTAATTTCAATGACAATTCTTTAGTCTATCTGATAAAAAAGTCTATCTGATAAATAAGATGATCTTCGAGTATTTCGATACTGATTTTAGCACTCAGTCTGAAAGAATAACAAAACAATTTCCAATTTTCCCCACATCAGTCTTTTTTATCGACTACTGCATTAAAAAAATTGGATATTTTTTTAACCAATTTCCTATTTATTTAAAATCATTAATGAGTTAATCCGAATCTGAATAGGTTTTTTTTATATTATGATGATAAAAATATGTTTAAAACAAAACCTTATTCAAATAATGATATCTATATGGAAAATTTAGAAATTGAATCTTTTTAATGATTTTGTAGGAGTCCGTGGAACTTGAATAAATGGGAGATAGGCAAATGCGTCCTAGGTACTCACTTAAAGACTTAAAAATAGCTTATTTCGTTTTTTTGTCTTATTTCTTTTGGAATATTCGAAAATTATCCAATAGAAATTAAGAAATTCAAATTTGGGATTTCTATGTATTGGTTGAACCGATGACTATTCAGGATTCCCTAATAAAATGAATTCCATACTAGTTCAAAACGCAAGGAATGTTATAGTAAAACTTCGTTTGAAATGATATGGTAAAAAGCAACGCGCGACTTGAAGGACATGATCAACTATGGATTCTTACATCTACCTTATTATACCCTAATAAATAATATTTACCCTAATAAATAATATTAATTTATTAAATAATAATTAAATAAAAAAAAAATTAATAATAAATAAAAATAAATTTGAAAAAATAAATTTAAATTTTAAATTGAATATTTAAAATTTAATATTAATTAAAATAATTAATATTAAAAAAGAATTAATAAATAATATTAAGAATATTAATATAAATAATATTAAGAATATTAATATAATAGTTATATATATAATATAGCATATAATATAGCATAAGCATATAATTGGAATTTTATTGAATAATATTATATTAATAATATTATATTCTATATATATATGTTTAATATTTAGAATATTATATAGCATAATATAGCTATAATATATATAGGAATAGGAAAGGAATGAGAGTGCTCCTAACTCGACATCATTTGTTTTGTTATATTTATACACTCGAAATCTCACTTTTTGTTGGGGTATAGTGTAAATCGAAATAGAAAGGATCCAATTCGAGCAAGTTTCAAATCCAAGAATAAAGTTTTTTAGAATTGACCAAATTTTTTTGATTCAAAAGTTCAAAAAGAAAGTATATGATGCAAGAATCAACCATTAATCTGATTCTTTTTTTGATAGAAAGAAATCACAAAAACTAATATGTTGCATCCAGTTTGAAAGGATTAAAGACCACTGAAGTAATGTCTAAACCCAACGATTCAAGGGAAAAATAAAGGATCCTGGACCGGGTAAATATCGTTTTCAATTGTCTCAACAATTTGATCAGAATGAAGAATCAAAATAGATTCTAAAAGAAACAAAAAGAAAGGCGATTAGAGATCACTCAATCAATGAAATGCTTAAAGGATTTCCTTTGACCTATTTAAAAGTTCTCCAACTTGAGTTAAGAAAGTACAGATGATTTTTTTTTTTTTTAGAAAGATTCGAATCCTTGCAATTGATTTGATGTTCAATGCCGAAAAGAAGGAAGAGATCTTTGGAAAAGTGGGTTTGTATCATTCGATAAAAAAAAACCTATTTGAATGCTCCAGGTATTCTATATTTCCTTATAATTTCCTTATAAAATATATCTATCTATTTTATATCTATATATTGTAATATATTCTATATATTTTTCTATTTATTTCTATTTTTATTTGTATATTATTTTTCTATCTTTGTATAGTATTTTTATTATTATTAAATTTTCTATTTCTATTTAATTTGAATTTAATTTTAATTTGAGTAATTTATTTAGTTTTAGTATTTGATTTTTATTGAATTTCTTTTTATTAAATTTTATTGAAATTCAATTTCAATTAATTCTTTTGTTTTCTTCAGTGTATATTTATTTATGAACTCAAGATATTCACATTGATATTGACAAGAATGTATCAAATAAATATAATCCCATCTGAGGTAATGGGATTTTATCTGTCGATCTATTTATACCTGTTCTATCCATTAATTTGAATTGTTTCTTCATTCAAGCGATGGGTTTATTGGATTTGTTGTGATATAAAAGTTTTTTTTGATTGAAAATATATAGAAATTTAATGTTCTAATGAGAATTCACATTTATTTATCAAATTAGATTTATTATATATATTTTATTCTATTTATATATATTAGAATAGAATATATTTATATAAAATATAAATATATAAGTATAATTATATAAGTAGAATATATATAAATCAAAAATATATAAGTAAAAAAGTCTTTAAAAAATAAAAAATATATACAATGTATACCTATATAGGTAGAATAGGTATTCTAAGTGAATCTTAGTAGAATACTAAATAGAATATTCATTAAGTAGATAATATAACTAAAACTAAGAAATGGAAACAATAACTAAAAGTAAGAATAAATAGGGTAATCTAAAAAATTTTTATGTTATCTATATTTTTTAATCTTTTTGTCTGTTCAGGATTTATTCGAAATTCTTAATATTTTATTTCTTTTAATTTTTTGTTTTAATTTTTTGCTAGTTTAATGT